TTAGATTTTGTTATTTTATATATAAAATAAAAAATCTTTCTTGAAAAATGGATTTGTATTATTTTCTTTAATCAAATAAAATTTGTATTTGCAATATTATTTAACTGTCATTTACTTTGGTTAATTAATATAAATTATTTATTATAATATATTATATTTAACTAAATATATCATAATATATTATATTTAACTAAATACATCATTATAAGTTTTATTTATTTAATATTAATTGATTATTCTAATTTATATATTTATCAAAAATTGTAGCTACCTATATTTTTTAGGCAAAAGAAATTATTATATAATAAAATATTTATGATATGTAATTAAATATTTTATATTATTAATGTAACTACAATGAAGAATGATTATTATTAATTATTATTATTATTATTATTATTATTATTATTATTATTATTATTATTATTATTATTATTATTATTATTATTATTATTATTATTATTATTATTATTATTATTTTATTTTTTATATTATAGTGGGCACATAACAAACAACTACAATATAATTAAATAATAATTAATATAATGAATATAATTGTATACAATTAATTATAATGTTAAATTACATATTGTATTAAATTAAATTATTTATATTATTTAATCTTTCTTTATTTATAAGTGAAAAGAAAGATTAAATAATAAAGAAAGATAATAAAAACCATTTATTGGAATACATGTTCCATATTTATATCTATTATATATAATTAAGAGAAGTTGTTGTTGTTCTTGAAGAGGAAGAAATTTCTTATTTTTTTTGATTTTTTTATTGACAAAATTAATTTAAATTTCTTAATTTTTTCGTTATTTATATTCAAGATTTATAAAATTTGCTGTATAATGTTTTGTTTATTTTATAAAAGTTTTATTCTTGCTTGTAAAATTCACTTTTTCTTTATTTTATATATAAGTTTTGTTATACTAAATGTACTGGATTTTTGTAGTAATTAAATTTAATTATCAAGTTATTTTGGAATTAGTAATTGATTAAGTATTGGCAAATTTCGTGCCAGCAGCCGCGGTTATACGATTAATGCAAGTGAATTTTTTTGGTTTATTGTAGTTAATTTTTTATTTGAGTTTTATAAAGAATTTATTAGGTGAAATTTTATTTTTTTTTTTACTCTTTTTATGAATCTATGAGACTTAAATTATAAACTAGGATTAGATACCCTATTATTTTAAGTGTAAATTTTTTTACCTGGGTAGTTTTAGTTAAGTTCTTTAAACCCAAAGAATTTGGCGGTATTTCATTCCATTTAGAGGAACCTATCTAATAATTGATAATACACGATTAACTTTACTTAATTTATTTGTTTGTATATCTCCGTTATCAGAAAATCTTTATGGAGGAATAATTTTCTTGTTTTTAAAATAAAATTTATTTCAGGTCAAGGTGCAGCTTATAATTAAGATTTTGATGGGTTACAATAAATTATGATTTATTATGGATTTAATTCTTGAAATTTGTTTAATGAAGGTGGATTTAATAGTAATTTAATTTATTAAATTTAATTGATATTGGCTCTGAAGTGTGTACACATCGCCCGTCGCTCTCATTATTGATAATTTATTATTTGTTGTCAATTAATATGAGATAAGTCGTAACATAGTAGATGTACTGGAAAGTGTATCTAGTAAGTTAATCAGGGTAAAGCTTTAAAGTAAAGTATATCATTTACACTGATTTTAGTTCTGTGCAATTCAGGGTGCCTTGATTAAATTTTTTATATTATTTTATTTTTTTTTTGTTTTTATTTTTTAATAAAATTATTTTTGTAGATTAATTTGTCTTAGTATTGTTAAGAATTGATTGTTTTTATTATAGTTTATTAGTAATGTAAATGAATTAATAATTTTATTTTAGATTTTATAAAGTAGATTTAATTTTTCGTACCTTTTGTATCAGGGTATATCAAAATCTTGGTTAATATTAACTAATCTCAAATTAGGTTGATTTACAAATTAATAATAGTTATTGTTTTATAAATATTATTAATTAATTTGTAGAAATGAAATGTTATTCGTTTCCTAAAATATTTAGTTTCTTAAGAAAAAGTTTAATTTTTTATAACTAATGTTATTATTTAATTTTTTAATTTTTAATATTGGTTTATTTATTATTTAGGGGATAAGCTCTAGATTAAGATTATTCTATAATTTATTGTTAGTTAATATAATAATATGCTTAAAACCAGCAATTTTTTGATTACGTTTTAGTTCATTTTTTATATATTTGATTTTATAATAATTTTAGATTTTTTATTAAGATTTTTAATTTAATTTTAAAGTTTTTGTAATAATGATTTAATTAGTATATTTATTTTGTTTTAATTTTTATGTTTAATAATTTGTTATAAGGAATTAGGCAAAATTAATTTTCGCCTGTTTATCAAAAACATGTCTTCTAGAATATATTTTGAAGTCTGACCTGCTCACTGATGAATTTAAAGAGCCGCGGTATTTTGACCGTGCAAAGGTAGCATAATCATTAGTTTCTTAATTAGGGGCTGGAATGAATGGTTTGACGAAAAATTAACTGTCTCTTAATAATTAATTGAATTTAATTTTTGAGTCAAAAGGCTTAAATTTATCTTTAGGACGAGAAGACCCTATAGAGCTTGACATCTAGTTTTATATATATTTTTAGTTTATTTATTTATATAATTTAAAATGTTTTGTTGGGGTGACATGAAGAATAAATAAACTCTTCATTATTAAATCATTAATTTATGTTTAAGTGATCCATAATTTATGATCATAAGATTAAGTTACCTTAGGGATAACAGCGTAATTGTTTTTGAGAGCTCATATTAACAAAGCAGATTGCGACCTCGATGTTGGATTAAGATAAATTTTAGGTGAAGTAGCTTAAAAATTAGGTCTGTTCGACCTTTAAATTCTTACATGATCTGAGTTCAGACCGGCGTGAGCCAGGTCGGTTTCTATCCAAAGATTAATTAATTGTATTAGTACGAAAGGACCATATAATTAAAATATTTTTTATATAATGATTAAAATTAATTATTTACTATTTTGACAGATAAATGTGTTGAATTTAGAATTCATTAATGTAGTTTTTCTACAAATAGTATTGATATTCTATGATTTATTAATATTTATTTTGAATTTTTTAATTTTAGTTATTTGTGTTTTGATTAGAGTAGCTTTTTTAACTTTATTAGAGCGTAAATTATTAGGTTATATTCAGATTCGAAAGGGTCCTAATAAGGTTGGTTTTTTAGGTATTCCTCAACCATTTAGAGATGCTATTAAATTAATTTGTAAGGAGCAACCAATTCCTTTTATGTCAAATTATTTTCTTTATTATTTTTCTCCTGTTTTTAATCTTATGATTTCTTTATTAATTTGAGTTATTTTTCCTTATTTAACTTATATATGTTCTTTTTCTTATAGATTTTTATTTTTTCTTTGTTGTACTGGATTAAGCGTTTATACTTTAATAATTGCTGGTTGATCATCTAATTCAAATTATTCATTATTGGGTTCTTTACGTTCGGTAGCTCAAACTATTTCTTATGAAGTTAGATTGGCTTTGATTTTATTATCTTTAATTATTTTAATTGGTAGTTTTAATATATTTAATTTTATAAATTTTCAGTTATATTGTTGATTTATTGTTTTTTCTTTTCCTTTAGCTTTAGCTTTTTTTGCTTCTTGTTTAGCAGAAACTAACCGGACTCCTTTTGATTTTGCTGAAGGTGAGTCCGAGTTAGTTTCTGGGTTTAATATTGAGTATGGTGCTGGTGGTTTTACTTTAATTTTTTTGGCAGAGTATACTAGAATTATTTTTATGAGTATGTTGTTTACTTTAATTTTTTTGGGTGGTGATTTTTATTCTTTTTTATTTTTTATTAAGCTTGGTTTTATTTCTTTTGTTTTTATTTGGGTTCGTGGTACTTTACCTCGTTTTCGTTATGATAAGCTTATGTATTTAGCTTGAAAGGGTTTTTTACCTTTATCATTAAATTTCCTATTATTTTTTATTGGTTTTAAGATCTTATTATTTTCATTGATTTAGTTAATTTTTTTTAGAAAAAGTTAATAGAAGAATTAAACTTCTATTCTTATGTTTTCAAGACATATGCTTTTCTTAAGCTAATTAACTTATTTTCTGATTAATTTATCTCATGTTTTTGCAACATGAATATTAGTTAAGAAATATAAAAAGTAAATGATTGTTAAAATTTGTCCGGTCAAGATGTATGGTTCTTCAACTGGTCGTTTACCAATTCAGGTTAATAAGCATACGGTAACTACTATAATTCAGAATATGATTTGGTTTATTGGATAGAATTGAATTCCTCGAAATTTTGTTTTGTTGAAGAACGGTATAATTATTAGGATTCTTACTGATAAAAATAATGCGATTACTCCTCCTAGTTTATTAGGAATTGATCGTAAAATTGCATAAGCAAATAAGAAGTATCATTCTGGTTGAATGTGAACTGGTGTAACTAATGGATTTGCTGGTACAAAGTTATCTGGATCTCCTAAAATATAAGGACTGATTAAACATAATATTGTTAATGTTATTAATAGTAATATAAATGTAATTGAGTCCTTGAATGTAAAATATGGGTGAAATGGAATTTTTTCAATGTTTCTATTTAATCCAATTGGATTATTAGATCCTGTTTGATGGAGAAAAAATAAATGAATTGCTACTATAGCTGTAATAATAAAAGGTAAAATAAAATGAAATGTATAGAATCGATTTAATGTTGCGTTATCAACTGCGAATCCTCCTCAAACTCATTGGACTAAATCTGTTCCTAAATAAGGGATTGCTGATAATAAATTTGTAATTACTGTTGCTCCTCAGAATGATATTTGTCCTCAAGGTAAAACATAACCTATAAATGCTGTTGCTATAACTAAAAATAAGATAATTGTTCCAATTATTCATGTATTTAGGTATATATATGATCCATAATAGATTCCTCGTCCTACATGTAGATAAATACAAATAAAGAATATTGATGCTCCGTTTGCGTGTATTGTTCGAATGATTCAACCATTATTTACATCTCGACAAATATGAATTACACTTCTAAAAGCTGTTTCAATATTAGGGGTGTAATGTATAGTTAAAAATAATCCTGTAATAATTTGAATTATTAAACATAATCCTAATATTGATCCAAAATTTCATCAGAATGAAATATTTAATGGTGCTGGTAAATCAATTAAAGAGTTATTTATAATTTTAATCAGTGGGTTTTTAAGTCGTAAAGGTTTATTCATTAGTTAATTATCTTATTTTTCGGATTGGTCCTTGATTAATATTTGTGATTTTAACTACTGCTAGTAGTGCAATGAATAAATAGATTATTATTGTTATTGTAATAATAACTGTTGGGTTATTATACAATTTTGTTAATGATATTGTTATTTCTTGGAAATTTATTTTTATTTTTAAAATTGTGGTTTCTGAATTTTTAAATATTTCTATTAGTATTACTTTATCAGTTATATATATAATTATTATTAAAATTATAATTGTAATTATTGTTAAGTTGATATTAATGGATTTTAATTTAAATATTTCATTTGATGCAATTCTTGTAATGTAAATGAATAGTACTAATATTCCTCCTAAAAAGGTAATAAATAGAATGTAGGATAATCAAAATCTTTCTATTATTATTCCTGTTATTATTCCAATTATAATTGTTTGTGCAATAATTATTATTATTATTGATATTGGGTGATTTAATTTAATAAAATTAATGTTTATTATGTTTGATGTTCTTATAATAATAATTTTAATCATATTCAGAGGTTAGTTTAATTAAAATTTCGGTTTTGGGAGTCGTTGATAGAAAAATTTTCTACCTCTGAAGTTTTAAAAGCTTCTCTTATTTTTGGTTTACAAGACCAATGTTTTTTTTAAACTATTAAAACTAATGTTTATATTTTCTATGTTTTCTTCTTTAATAATTTATTTTTCTGGTATTTATGTTTTTTCTTCTAAACGAAAGCATTTATTAATGGTTTTATTAAGATTAGAGTATATTGTTCTTTCTTTATTTATATTAATTATTATTTTTTTAGTTGGTTTTGAAAGTGATTATTTTTTTCCAGTTGTTTTTTTGGTTTTTTCTGTTTGTGAAGGTGCATTGGGTCTTTCTATTTTGGTTTCTATAATTCGTTCTCATGGAAATGATTTTTTTAATTCTTTTTTTTTAAGTTTATGTTAAGATATTTATTTTTAATTATTTTTATGATCCCTGTTTGTTTATTTAATGGTTGTTGATGATTAATTCATTCTTTTATATTTATTTTAACTTTTGTTTTTATAATTTATATTTATTCATATTCTGATTTAAATATAATTAGATATTATTTTGGTTTTGATAATTATTCATATATTTTGATTTTATTGAGTTTTTGAATTTGTTCTTTAATAATTACTGCTAGAAGTTCAGTTTATTTATTTTCTTATCATTCTAATTTTTTTATTTTTCTTGTTTTATTATTAATAATAATGCTTTATTGTGCTTTTTCTAGTTTAAGCTTATTATCTTTTTATATTTTTTTTGAGTCTAGATTGATTCCTACTTTATTTTTAATTTTGGGTTGAGGTTATCAGCCTGAGCGTTTGCAGGCTGGTATTTATTTAATTTTTTATACATTAATTGCTAGATTACCTTTATTGTTAGTTTTATTGAAATTGAATGTTGTTTTTAATACTCTTTATTTTCCTTTATTATTTGATTGTGGTTCTTTTTATTTTATGTTTTATATTTTTTCTATTTTTGCTTTTTTGGTTAAGATGCCAATATTTATATTCCATCTTTGACTCCCAAAGGCACATGTTGAGGCTCCTGTTTCTGGTAGAATAATTCTTGCTGGAGTATTATTAAAGTTGGGTGGTTATGGTATTTTTCGTATTATGAAGGTTATTGTCTATTTAGGTTTAAAATTTAATTATTTCTTTTTGTCTTTAAGTTTATTGGGTGGAGTTATTGTTAGATTTATTTGTTTTCGTCAAGTTGATTTAAAGTCTTTAATTGCTTATTCTTCTGTTGCTCATATAAGAATAGTAATTGGAGGTTTAATAACTATAAATTGATGAGGTTGTATAGGTTCTATTACTTTAATGGTTGGTCATGGTTTATGTTCATCTGGTTTATTTTGTTTATCAAATATTATTTACGAACGTTTGGGTAGACGAAGATTATTAATTAATAAAGGTATAATTAATCTTATACCTAGAATGTCACTTTGGTGATTTCTTTTAAGATCTTCAAATATGGCTTCACCTCCTTCTTTAAATTTATTAGGTGAATTTAGATTATTAAATAGAATTGTTTCTTGATCTCCTTTTTTAATTTTTTTATTAATTTTTTTATCTTTTTTTAGAGCTGTTTATACATTATATATATATTCTTATTCTCAGCATGGTTATTATTATTCTGGTATTTATACTTGTTCAGGGGGTTATTTTCGTGAATATCATTTATTATTATTACATTGATTCCCTTTAAATGTTTTGTGTATAAAGGGTGAATATTTTTATTTATAATGGCTTAAGTATTTTAATTTAAAATATTGTTTTGTGGAATCAATGATATGATTAATAATCATCTTAGGTCATGTATTTTATTTCTATTTGTTCATTGAGTTTTTTTATTTTATTTTTTATAAGTACTATTTTTTTGATAATTGGTGTTTATTATTTAATATTTGATTATAGTGTCTTTGTGGAGTGAGAATTATTTAGATTAAATGGTTCAATAGTGATTATAACTTTTATTTTTGATTGAATATCTTTAATTTTTATGTCTTTTGTTATGTATATTTCTTCTTTAGTAATTTATTATAGAAATGATTATATGTATGGTGAAAAGAATATTAATCGTTTTATTATAATTGTATTAATATTTATTTTTTCAATAGGTTTATTAATTATTAGTCCTAATTTAATTAGTATTTTGCTGGGTTGGGATGGTTTAGGTTTAGTTTCTTATTGTTTAGTAATTTATTATCAGAATGTAAAATCTTATAATGCCGGTATATTAACTGCATTATCAAATCGTATTGGTGATGTTGCTATTTTAATTTCTATTTCTTGAATATTAAATTTTGGTAGTTGAAATTATATTTATTATTATGATTTTATTTGTGATTCTTTTGAAATAAAATTTATTACTATGTTAATTATTTTAGCATCTATAACAAAGAGAGCTCAGATTCCATTTTCTTCTTGACTTCCTGCTGCTATAGCAGCTCCTACTCCTGTATCTGCTTTAGTTCATTCATCTACTTTAGTTACTGCTGGTGTTTATTTATTAATTCGTTTTAGTCCAATATTAATAACTTATGGTTTTGGATCCTTTTTACTTTTAATTGGTTGTATGACTATATTTATGGCAGGTTTTGGTGCTAATTTTGAATTTGATTTGAAAAAGATTATTGCTCTTTCTACTTTAAGTCAGCTTGGTTTAATAATAAGAATTTTATCCATGGGTTATTCTAACTTGGCTTTTTTCCATTTATTGACACATGCTTTATTTAAGGCTTTATTATTTATGTGTGCAGGTTCAATAATCCATAATTTAAAGGATTGTCAGGATATTCGTTATATGGGTTCAATTATAAATTTTACGTGGTGTACTTTGTTTGGCATATTGCTATATGCTTATTTAACTACGGTGTCATTTTGCTGACGTTGCTATTCTGCGCGGTGTTCAAGTTTGGAGATGCATCTTTGAAGATGCATTAGTAAACGGATTTTAAACATGTATACCATTTCTAAGAGTATAAGTGCTCTGTATTTCACAGATCGAAGAATGGATTATAGTTTAGGAGATATGAATAAACCTGATAGTAACGAAAGCATAAATTACAAGAGAAAGTATGCTGTCAACGAAGCTAATAGATGATTTGATCCTAGCGTTTTGAGGGGTAACTGAGGTTATTATGTGAGTTTGCATATTTTGTGAAGGACTGTTTGTCAGTGTCCTTTAAAACTGATTACTCTGTATGTAGGTATGTATGACATAAAAATAGGTTATTGAGTTCTAGGTTTGATTCGCGCTTGTGGTACAAATTCAGTGCTTTCCCTTTCACTCATAACCTATTTTTATTTCATATATACACACCTCCATGCATACAGAGTAATTAGATGGACGCTGTCAAAGTTTTATTATTATTCAAATACGTCTCTCTCCTCCATCCATAATATACCCTCCGTCCTTCACGAAATATGCAAACGACTTGTCTATGCATTTATTCATTCTCAATCTCACTATGTCACCCCTCTTACATTATATCTTCAGTCATCTGTTTCCTGAACACGCTTTTCGTTACTATCATCTTTAATATATACTTCCTATAATCCATAAATACAGTGCACAACAGAAGATACTCAGTAAACATTTCCTCGTTTTAGAATCCGTTTTCTAATGCATAAACGAATATTACATTTATTATGGGAACATCATGTTTTGGTTCGGTTGCCTAGGTGATTCGAGTGGTTCCTCGACTAAGATAGTTAGTTTAAGTAATCAATAGCTCAAAGACCAGAGATATATTTTCTCGATAAATATCCAAGATATTAATTGTGCCATAAACGGTACTAAGCCTTTCCCTTTAATTAATATAAATAAGGATATATGGTTTTACCAAATTTCAGGTCGAAACTGAATGCAATATTTCGCTTCTTATTTATTTAAGGTTAATTGATATTTCAATACTTTTTGATTGCAAACCAAATGTTATATTTAACTTTTCAGTTTTTATTTAGTGTAATATCTTGGATAGTTATCGAGACAAAATATGTCTCTGGCCTTTGATTTGTTAATGATATTTAGTCTGCCCAAGATAGAACGCCTTGTTCCCATTCATGCTGTGGTTCTATTAAGGGAACACGAGGCAGAATTGATGTTTGTATTGTTGGAGTCGTAATATCCGATGATTTTATAATAATTACAATTGGTAAAATTAATGCAATTTCTACATCAAAAATTAGAAAGATTACTGCAATTAAGAAAAATTGAATTGAAAATGGTATTCGCGCAGATCTTTTTGGGTCAAATCCACATTCAAAAGGTGAAGATTTTTCACGGTCATTAATTGATTTTTTTGAAAATGTTGTTGCGATTAATATAACTGTTATTGGTAGAATAAATCTAATAGTGGTTGTTATGATTAAAATTATAATTATTTTTCTTGATTAATAATCAATCTTTTTGATTGGAAGTCAAATGTACTTTTTATACTAGAAAAATAATTATCTACCTCATCAATAAATTGAAATATATAAGGAATAATCATACTACATCAACAAAGTGTCAATATCATGCTGCTGCTTCAAAGCCAAAGTGATGATTAGGTGAAAATTGGTTTATTATATGTCGAATTAAACATGTTAATAAAAATATTGTTCCGATAATTACATGTAATCCATGAAATCCAGTTGCTATAAAGAATGTTGATCCATAAACTGCATCTGCAATGGTAAATGGTGCTTCTCAATATTCATAGGCTTGTAATATTGTAAAATAGATTCCTAATAATACTGTAAAAAACAAGCCTTGTGTTGTTTGTGAATGGTTAGATTCTATAATTCTATGGTGTGCTCATGTGATAGTTACTCCTGATGCTAATAGGATTGCTGTATTAAGTAATGGAATTTGTATTGGATTAAATGGTTGAATTCCTATAGGTGGTCATATTATTCCTATTTCAATTGTAGGTGTTAATCTTCTTCTAAAAAATGCTCAAAAGAATGATACAAAAAATAATACTTCTGATGTAATAAAAAGGATTATTCCTCATCGTAGTCCTATTGATACAAATTTTGTATGAAGTCCTTGAAATGTACCTTCACGGATTACATCCCGTCATCATTGAATTATTGTTAAAATTGTGATTGTTATTCCAATAAAAAATAAATTAATATTAAATATATGAAATCATTTTGCTAATCCTGATACTATAACTATTGCTCCAATTGCTCCTGTTAATGGTCATGGTCTATAATCTACTATGTGAAATGGGTGATTTGAATGAGTTGTTAACATATGTTTAATATACTTCTCTTGAATATAATGTTCTTAGGATTGAAAAAACATAAGCTTGAATTATTGCTACTGCTGATTCTAGAATTAGTAAAGCTATTTGTCCAATAATAAGCATTCAAATAAATCTTATTATTAATGATGATCCCGTATTTCCTAATAATGTTAATAGGAGATGACCTGCAATTATATTAGCAGCTAATCGTACTGCTAATGTTCCTGGTCGAATAATATTTCTAATAGTTTCAATTAAAACTATAAATGATATTAATGCAGTTGGTGTACCTTGAGGTACTAAGTGTGTAAATATATGATTGGTATGATTAATTCATCCAAATAATATAAATCTTATTCATATAGGTATTGCAATTGAAAATGTTAATACTATGTGGCTGGTTCTTGTGAAAATATATGGGAATAATCCTATAAAATTGTTAAATATTATTATAATGAAAATTGAAATAAAAATGAAGGTTGATCCATTAAATGATTGATTTCCTAATAGTGTTTTGAATTCATTATGTAAATTTAAATTTATTTTGTTTCAAATAATATTAATTCGTGAGGGTATAATTCAAAATATTGATGGAATTATTAATAATCCTAAAAATGTTCTATTTCAATTTAATGATAAATTAAAAATATTAGTTGATGGATCAAATGTTGAAAATAAATTTGTTATCATTTTCAATTTAATTCTTTTTTTTTATTTTTTATTGAAATTCTTTTAATTTTATTTGGTTTATACGTGAAAAAATTTAATTGATTAAATATTATTATTGTAATAGAAAAAATAATAAATAGTGAAAATCATATTATTGGTGATATTTGAGGGATGGTTAATTTATTAATTAACTTTCATCAGAAGTAGACGTTAATTTACTATATTTTGGTTTAAGAGACCATTACTTACTTTCAGTCATCTGATGCTCAAGGTGTACTATTATTAGTTATTTTAGATTGACATTCTAATGTTATATTTTAACTAACTCCTTATGTTATTTTAGATAATCATTTAATAAATAATTTAATTGATGTTCTTTCGATTACAATTGGTATAAATCTATGATTTGCTCCGCAGATTTCTGAACATTGTCCAAAATATAATCCAGGTCGTCTAATTGTGAATGTTCCTTGGTTCAGGCGACCTGGTGTTGCATCAATTTTAATCCCTAATGCTGGTACTGCTCATGAGTGTAAAACATCTGATGCTCTAGTTAAAATTCGTACTTCTGTATTTATGGGTAAGATTGTTCGATTATCTACATCTAGTAGTCGAAATCTATTATTTTCTAATTCTGTTTCTGGATTTATATAAGTGTCAAATTCTATATTAATAAAGTCTGAATATTCATATCTTCAATATCATTGACGTCCAATTGTTTTAATTGTAATTATTGCATCTGCTGAATCATCAAGTAAATATAATAGTCGTAGTGATGGTATTGCAATAAAAATTAATGTAATTGCCGGTAATGCTGTTCAAATAGTTTCAATTAAATGTCCATGAAGTATGTTACGATTTGTATAATTGATTGTTAGTATATATCTAAGTGAATATCCTACAATTGAGGTAATTAATAATAATAATACTATTGTATGATCATGGAAAAATGATAATTGTTCTATTAATGGTGAAGCTCCATCTTGAAGGGATAGATTTGATCATGTTGCCATAATATTATATTAATTCTAATAAAAGGTCAAACCTTTATTTTTAGATCTTAAGTCTAGTGCATTAATCTGCCATATTAGAATCTAATAATTAGTTGGTAATTCAGAGTATCTATGTTCTGCAGGTGGGTTATTTTGTAATCATTCTGTTGATCTTCTTATATTTGTTCTAAAAATAATTGTTCGATTTTTAATTATTCTTTCTCATATAATTATAATAAATATAATGATTCCTACAATTGAAATGGTTGACCCAATTCTTGAGATTACATTTCATGATGTATAAGCGTCTGGATAATCAGAATATCGTCGAGGTATTCCGGCTAATCCTAGAAAATGTTGTGGAAAGAATGTTAAGTTTACTCCAATAAATATAATTGAGAATTGAATTTTTAGTCATTTATTATTTATTGTTAGTCCTGTGAATAGTGGATATCATTGAATTACTCCTCCTATAATTGCAAATACTGCTCCTATAGATAGTACATAATGGAAATGTGCTACTACATAATAAGTGTCATGAAGTACAATATCTAAAGATGAATTGGCTAGTACTAATCCGGTTAATCCACCTATTGTAAATAGGAAAATAAATCCTAGTGCTCATAATAATGGTGGATTAAATTTAAATTTTGTTCCGTAAAGTGTTGCTATTCATCTAAATACCTTGATTCCTGTTGGTACAGCAATAATTATTGTAGCTGATGTGAAGTATGCTCGTGTATCTACATCTATTCCTACTGTAAATATATGATGAGCTCAAACAATAAATCCTATTAATCCAATTGATAATATTGCATAAATTATACCTAATGTTCCGAATGATTCAATTTTTCCACTTTCTTGACAAACAATATGTGAAATAATACCAAATCCTGGTAAAATTAAAATGTAAACTTCTGGATGTCCAAAGAATCAAAATAAATGTTGGTATAAAATCGGGTCACCACCTCCTGCTGGATCAAAGAATGATGTATTTAAGTTTCGATCTGTTAATAGTATAGTAATTGCTCCTGCTAATACGGGTAATGATAACAGTATAATAAAAGCTGTAATTGCAACAGATCAAACGAATAGTGGTGTTTGGTCTAGAGTTATTCTTTCTGATCGTATATTAATTGCTGTTGTAATAAAATTAACTGCTCCTAGAATGGAAGAAACACCTGCTAAATGTAATGAGAAAATAGCTAAATCTACTGATGCGCCCCCATGGGCAATAGCTCCAGCTAATGGGGGGTAAACTGTTCATCCTGTACCAGCTCCACTATCAACTATTGAGGACGATAGTAGGAGGATTAATGATGGTGGTAATAATCAAAATCTTATGTTATTTATTCGTGGAAAAGCTATATCTGGTGCTCCAATTATTAGTGGAACTAACCAATTTCCAAATCCTCCAATTATAATTGGTATAACCATAAAGAAAATTATAACAAATGCGTGTGCTGTAATAATTACATTATAGATTTGATCATCTCCAATTATTGATCCTGGTTGACCAAGTTCTGCGCGAATAATTATTCTTATTGATGTTCCTACTATTCCGGCTCATGCTCCAAATATAAAATATAAAGTACCAATATCCTTATGGTTTGTAGAAAATATTCATTTTTGCGGTAAGATGGCTGAATTTAGGTGTTAGACTGTAAATCTATTTATGAGAATTTTCTCTCTTACCATAAGTTAATAGGTTTTATATTCAATTATGATTCTAGACTGCAATTCTAGAGGTGTAAATTATATTTTACTAAGGCCTAAAATATAATTTTTAATTATAACTTTGAAGGTTATTAGTTTTTTTAACTTAAGGCCTTAGTAAAATATAATTAGGTTTGATGTGCAGATTAGTCCTATAATTGATGTTAATGATAATATAGATAGAATTATTCTTGATTTTTCTATTTTGATTTCTATTAATCAGGAGTTTTCTGTATGAGATAAAATAATTGCTGAGAATCTAATTCGTATATAATAATATAGAGTTACTGTTGTTAATATTACCATGAATAGTATTATGGTTGATATTTCTCTGTCAATTAAGGATTGTATAACTAATCATTTAGGTAAAAATCCTAATATGGGAGGTAGTCCTCCTAATGATAAAAGTGAGAGTAATATTATGAATTTAATTTCTGTTTTTACATTTTTTATTAGATAAATTTGGTTAAGAAAGAATAAATTTATTCTTTTGAATGTAATTACTACAATTCTATTTAATAGAACATAAATAATAAAGTATAGTTCTCAAATGTTTTCTCTAATTATTATGGATCTAATTATTCATCCTAGATGTCTAATTGATGAATATGCTATAATTTGTCGTAGTGATGTTTGATAGAGTCCCCCTATTGCTCCAATAATGATTCTGGTAATAATAATAGTAAATGTAAAGATCGATGTTTTAATACAATATGATAATGTAATTATTGGAGCGATTTTTTGTCATGTTATTAAAATTAAACAATTAATTCATCTTGATACACTTATTACTTCTGGTAATCAAAAGTGAAATGGTGCTGCTCCTAACTTTATTATTATTCTTGATGCAATTATTGTTGATGAAATATTTTCTTCTCATCATATTGTATATTTTATTTGAATAAATAAAATTGAAATTAACAATATTGTTGATGCTATTGCTTGAATAATAAAGTATTTGATTGCTGATTCATTAACTATTATGTTTTTATTATTTGTAAATATTGGAATAATGGATAGTAAGTTGATCTCAAGTCCTATTCAAATTCCTAATCAGGAATTAGAAGAAATGGACAAGATCGATCCTATCATCATCGATGATAGGAAGAGAAGTTTTATAGAGTTGTTGTTCACTAAAAAGGAGAGGACTAGTACCTCTATAAATGGGGTATGAACCCATTAGCTTAAATTAGCTTACCTTTTTTACATTAAGGTGTAAGATGCACATTAGTTTTTGATACTAATGGTGATAGTTTAATTCTATCTTATGTAATGAGAGTAATTTAATTACTTTATTTACCCTATCAAGGTAATCCTTTAATCAGGCATCTCATT